GTTAATGTAGCTTAAGATTAAAGCAAGGCACTGAAAATGCCTAGATGAGTGCCTTCACTCCATAAACACATAGGTTTGGTCCCAGCCTTCCTGTTAACCATCAATAAACTTACACATGCAAGCATCCACGCCCCGGTGAGAATGCCCTCTGAATCTTTAAGACCAAGAGGAGCGGGTATCAAGCACACACCCGTAGCTCATAACACCTTGCTTAACCACACCCCCACGGGAGACAGCAGTGACAGAAATTAAGCCATGAACGAAAGTTTGACTAAGTTATATTGACTAGGGTTGGTAAATCTCGTGCCAGCCACCGCGGTCATACGATTAACCCAAGCTAACAGGAATACGGCGTAAAACGTGTTTAAGCGCCGCACCAAATAGAGTTAAATTTTAATTAAACTGTAAAAAGCCATAATTACAATAAAAGTAAATGACGAAAGTAACTCTACAACAGCTGACACACTATAGCTAAGACCCAAACTGGGATTAGATACCCCACTATGCTTAGCCCTAAACACAAATAATTACAAAAACAAAATTATTCGCCAGAGTACTACCGGCAACAGCCTAAAACTCAAAGGACTTGGCGGTGCTTTACACCCTTCTAGAGGAGCCTGTTCTATAATCGATAAACCCCGATAGACCTCACCAATTCTTGCTAATACAGTCTATATACCGCCATCTTCAGCAAACCCTAAAAAGGAATAAAAGTAAGCACAATCACAACACATAAAAACGTTAGGTCAAGGTGTAACCTATGAAATGGGAAGAAATGGGCTACATTTTCTACTGCAAGAAAATCACACGAAAGTTATTATGAAATTAATAACCAAAGGAGGATTTAGTAGTAAACTAAGAATAGAGTGCTTAGTTGAATTAGGCCATGAAGCACGCACACACCGCCCGTCACCCTCCTCAAGTAACCACAACGCACTCAAATTTATTCACATGCATTAACCTTATGAGAGGAGACAAGTCGTAACAAGGTAAGCATACTGGAAAGTGTGCTTGGATAAACCAAGACATAGCTTAAACAAAGCACCCAGTTTACACCTAGGAGATTTCACACACATAAATGAATGTCTTGAACTATTCCTAGCCCAAACCTCCATTCTCAATTAAATAACCAAAAACAAAATAAAACAAAACATTTACCCTAACTTAAAGTATAGGAGATAGAAATTCTAAATATGGCGCTATAGAGAAAGTACCGCAAGGGAACGATGAAAGAATAAAATTAAAGTATAAAAAAGCAAAGATTACCCCTTGTACCTTTTGCATAATGAGTTAACTAGCAAAAAACTTAACAAAACGAATTTTAGCTAAGTAACCCGAAACCAGACGAGCTACTTATGGACAGTTAATTAAGAACCAACTCATCTATGTGGCAAAATAGTGAGAAGATCTACAAGTAGAGGTGACACGCCTAACGAGCCTGGTGATAGCTGGTTGTCCAGAAAATGAATCTTAGTTCAGCTTTAAAGATGCCAAAAATCCACACAAACCTCACTGTATCTTTAAAAGTTAGTCTAAAAAGGTACAGCCTTTTAGAAACGGATACAACCTTGACTAGAGAGTAAGATCCAATAACACCATAGTAGGCCTAAAAGCAGCCACCAATTAAGAAAGCGTTAAAGCTCAACAATTTCAAACAATATTAATCCCAACAACAAACAACTAACTCCTAGCTTCAATACTGGACCACTCTATTATTAAATAGAAGTAATAATGTTGACATGAGTAACAAGAAATACTTTCTCCTTGCACAAGCCTAAGTCAGTATCTGATAATATCCTGACCATTAACAGCAAATAAAAACAACCCAACAATAAACAATTTACTAATTACACTGTTAACCCAACACAGGAGTGCACTTAAGGAAAGATTAAAAGAAGTAAAAGGAACTCGGCAAACACAAACCCCGCCTGTTTACCAAAAACATCACCTCCAGCATCCCTAGTATTGGAGGCACTGCCTGCCCAGTGACTAAACGTTAAACGGCCGCGGTATCCTGACCGTGCAAAGGTAGCATAATCATTTGTTCTCTAAATAAGGACTTGTATGAATGGCCACACGAGGGTTTTACTGTCTCTTACTTCCAATCAGTGAAATTGACCTTCCCGTGAAGAGGCGGGAATAAACAAATAAGACGAGAAGACCCTATGGAGCTTTAACTAATTAGTCCAAAGGAAACAAACTTAATCACCAAGGGACAACAACACCCTCTATGGACTAACAGCTTTGGTTGGGGTGACCTCGGAGAACAAAAAATCCTCCGAGCGATTTTAAAGACTAGACCCACAAGTCGAATCAAACTTATCGCTCATTGATCCAAAAAATTGATCAACGGAACAAGTTACCCTAGGGATAACAGCGCAATCCTATTCAAGAGTCCATATCGACAATAGGGTTTACGACCTCGATGTTGGATCAGGACACCCCGATGGTGCAGCCGCTATCAAAGGTTCGTTTGTTCAACGATTAAAGTCCTACGTGATCTGAGTTCAGACCGGAGTAATCCAGGTCGGTTTCTATCTATTACGAATTTCTCCCAGTACGAAAGGACAAGAGAAATAAGGCCCACTTCAAACAAGCGCCTTAAATTAATTAATGATATCATCTCAATTAAACTCACAAACAAAACCCGCCCTAGAAAAGGGCATAGTTAAGGTGGCAGAGCCCGGTAATTGCGTAAAACTTAAACCTTTATATTCAGAGATTCAAATCCTCTCCTTAACAAAATGTTTATAATTAACATCCTAACACTAATTATCCCTATCCTCCTAGCCGTAGCATTTCTAACATTAGTTGAACGGAAAGTCCTAGGCTACATGCAATTTCGAAAAGGCCCAAACGTTGTAGGTCCATACGGCCTGCTTCAACCCATTGCTGATGCAATTAAACTTTTCATTAAAGAACCCCTACGACCAGCCACATCTTCTATCTCAATATTCATTCTAGCACCCATCCTAGCCCTAAGTCTCGCCCTAACCATATGAATTCCCCTACCCATACCTTACCCCCTCATTAACATGAACCTAGGCGTCCTCTTTATATTAGCTATATCAAGCTTAGCTGTATACTCAATCCTTTGATCAGGTTGAGCCTCCAACTCAAAATACGCACTTATTGGAGCCTTACGAGCAGTGGCACAAACAATTTCATACGAAGTAACTCTAGCGATCATTCTATTATCCGTCCTTCTAATGAACGGATCCTTTACCCTCTCTACATTAATTATTACACAAGAACAAGTATGATTAATCTTCCCAGCATGACCTCTAGCAATAATATGATTCATCTCCACGCTAGCAGAAACAAACCGAGCTCCATTTGACCTCACCGAAGGAGAATCAGAACTAGTATCAGGCTTTAACGTAGAATATGCAGCAGGGCCATTTGCCCTATTCTTCATAGCAGAATATGCAAACATCATTATAATAAATATCTTCACAACAACCCTTTTTCTAGGAGCATTTCACAACCCATATTTACCAGAACTCTATACAGTTAACTTCACCATTAAATCACTGTTACTAACAATTACCTTCCTATGAATCCGAGCATCCTACCCTCGATTCCGTTACGACCAACTAATACACTTACTATGAAAAAGCTTCCTACCCCTGACACTAGCTCTATGCATATGACATGTATCCTTACCCATTCTCCTATCAAGCATCCCCCCACAAACATAAGAAATATGTCTGACAAAAGAGTTACTTTGATAGAGTAAATAATAGAGGTTCAAGCCCTCTTATTTCTAGAACTATAGGAATTGAACCTACTCTTAAGAATCCAAAACTCTCCGTGCTCCCAATTACACCAAATTCTAACAGTAAGGTCAGCTAATTAAGCTATCGGGCCCATACCCCGAAAATGTTGGTTTATACCCTTCCCGTACTAATAAACCCAATCATCTTCTTCATCATTCTAATAACCGTTATACTTGGAACTATCATTGTTATAATTAGTTCCCACTGACTACTTATCTGAATCGGGTTTGAAATAAATATACTCGCTATTATCCCTATTATAATAAAAAAACACAACCCACGAGCCACAGAAGCATCAATCAAATATTTCCTAACCCAATCAACAGCCTCAATACTATTAATAATAGCAGTTATCATTAACCTAATATTCTCAGGCCAATGGACCGTAATAAAATTATTTAACCCAACAGCATCCATACTCATAACAATAGCCCTCGCCATAAAACTGGGAATAGCACCATTCCACTTCTGAGTCCCCGAAGTAACACAAGGCATCCCCCTATCCTCCGGCCTAATCCTACTCACGTGACAAAAGCTAGCACCCATATCTGTACTATACCAAATCTCCCCATCCATCAACCTAGACCTAATTTTAACCCTATCAGTATTATCCATCATAATTGGAGGCTGAGGAGGACTAAACCAAACCCAACTACGAAAAATCATAGCCTACTCATCAATTGCCCATATAGGCTGAATAACAGCAGTTCTACTGTATAACCCTACCATAATGTTACTAAACTTAATCATCTACATCATCATGACCTCTACCATATTCACCCTATTCATAGCCAATTCAACCACAACCACCCTATCATTATCACACACATGAAACAAAATACCCGTCATGACAGTCCTAATCCTCATCACTCTCCTATCAATAGGAGGACTCCCCCCACTATCAGGATTCATACCAAAATGAATAATTATTCAAGAAATAACAAAAAACGACAGCATCATCTTACCCACTCTCATAGCAATCACAGCACTACTAAACCTATATTTCTACATACGACTTACATACTCCACTGCACTTACAATATTTCCCTCCACAAACAACATAAAAATAAAATGACAATTTTCCACCACAAAACAAATAACACTCCTACCAACAATAACCGTACTATCCACTATACTACTACCCCTCACACCAATACTATCAATTCTAGAATAGGAATTTAGGTTAAACTAGACCAAGAGCCTTCAAAGCCCTAAGCAAGTATAATTTACTTAATTCCTGATAAGGACTGCAAGATCACATCTTACATCAATTGAATGCAAACCAACCACTTTAATTAAGCTAAGTCCTCCCTAGATTGGTGGGCTCCACCCCCACGAAATTTTAGTTAACAGCTAAATACCCTATACAACTGGCTTCAATCTACTTCTCCCGCCGCGAGAAAAAAAAGGCGGGAGAAGCCCCGGCAGAATTGAAGCTGCTTCTTTGAATTTGCAATTCAATATGTTAATTCACCACAGGGCTTGGTAAAAAGAGGAATCTCACCTCTGTCCTTAGATTTACAGTCTAATGCTTCACTCAGCCATTTTACCCATGTTCATTAACCGTTGACTATTCTCAACCAATCACAAAGACATTGGTACCCTTTATCTTCTATTCGGCGCTTGAGCAGGCATAGTAGGAACCGCTCTAAGCCTATTAATCCGTGCTGAATTAGGTCAACCCGGAACCCTACTCGGAGATGACCAAATTTATAACGTAATCGTTACCGCACACGCATTCGTAATAATTTTCTTCATAGTAATACCTATTATAATTGGAGGCTTTGGCAACTGGTTAGTCCCTCTAATAATTGGTGCCCCTGATATAGCATTTCCCCGAATAAACAACATAAGTTTCTGACTTCTTCCTCCCTCTTTCCTATTACTCCTGGCATCTTCTATAGTAGAAGCCGGAGCAGGAACTGGCTGAACCGTATATCCCCCTCTAGCAGGTAATCTAGCCCATGCAGGAGCCTCCGTAGACCTAACCATCTTCTCCCTACACCTAGCAGGTGTATCTTCAATCCTAGGAGCTATTAATTTTATCACTACAATCATTAATATAAAACCTCCTGCAATATCTCAGTATCAAACCCCTTTATTTGTATGATCAGTACTAATTACCGCCGTATTATTACTTCTTTCCCTTCCTGTACTGGCAGCTGGTATTACAATACTGTTAACGGACCGAAACCTAAACACAACTTTCTTCGACCCAGCAGGAGGTGGAGATCCTATCCTATATCAACACTTATTCTGATTCTTTGGACACCCTGAAGTATATATTCTCATTCTGCCCGGATTTGGAATAATCTCTCATATCGTGACCTACTATTCAGGAAAAAAAGAACCGTTTGGATATATAGGAATAGTATGAGCTATAATATCAATTGGGTTCCTAGGGTTTATTGTATGGGCCCACCATATATTCACAGTAGGAATAGACGTCGACACACGAGCCTACTTCACATCAGCTACCATAATTATCGCCATCCCTACTGGAGTAAAGGTCTTTAGCTGACTTGCCACACTTCACGGAGGTAACATTAAATGATCTCCCGCTATAATATGAGCTCTAGGCTTCATTTTCCTTTTCACAGTTGGAGGCTTAACAGGAATCGTTCTAGCCAACTCTTCCCTTGATATTGTTCTTCACGATACATACTATGTAGTTGCGCACTTCCATTATGTACTGTCAATAGGAGCCGTATTTGCTATCATGGGAGGATTCGTACACTGATTCCCACTATTCTCAGGCTACACCCTTAACACCACATGAGCCAAAATCCACTTTGTAATTATATTTGTAGGTGTAAACATAACCTTTTTCCCACAACATTTCCTAGGACTATCTGGCATGCCACGACGATACTCCGACTACCCAGACGCATACACAATGTGAAACACTATTTCATCTATAGGCTCATTCATCTCACTAACAGCAGTTATACTAATAATCTTTATCATCTGAGAAGCATTCGCATCTAAACGAGAAGTCCTAACTGTAGACTTAACTACGACAAACCTAGAATGACTAAACGGATGCCCTCCACCATACCATACATTTGAAGAACCTACATATGTCAACCTAAAATAAGAAAGGAAGGAATCGAACCCCCTGCTATTGGTTTCAAGCCAACACCATAGCCACTATGACTCTCTCAATTAATGAGATGTTAGTAAAACATTACATAACCTTGTCAAGATTAAATTACAGGTGAAAATCCCGTACATCTCATATGGCATATCCCATACAGCTAGGATTTCAAGATGCAACATCACCTATCATAGAAGAATTACTACACTTCCACGACCACACACTAATAATCGTATTCCTAATTAGCTCACTAGTACTTTATATCATTTCACTAATACTAACAACAAAACTAACACACACAAGTACAATAGACGCACAAGAAGTAGAAACAATCTGAACAATCCTCCCCGCCATCATCCTAATTCTAATTGCCCTTCCATCTCTGCGAATCCTATACATAATAGACGAAATCAACAACCCATCCCTCACAGTAAAGACTATAGGACATCAATGATACTGAAGCTACGAATACACAGACTATGAAGATTTAAGCTTCGACTCCTACATAATCCCAACATCAGAATTAAAACCAGGAGAGCTACGACTACTAGAAGTAGATAACCGAGTCGTATTACCCATAGAAATAACAATTCGAATACTAATTTCCTCTGAAGACGTATTGCATTCATGAGCGGTACCTTCTCTAGGACTGAAAACAGACGCGATCCCAGGCCGTCTAAATCAAACAACCCTAATGTCAACCCGACCAGGCCTATATTATGGCCAATGTTCAGAAATCTGTGGATCAAATCATAGTTTTATACCAATTGTCCTCGAACTAGTTCCACTAAAATATTTCGAAAAATGATCTGCATCCATACTATAAGATCATCAAGAAGCTATTCCAGCATTAACCTTTTAAGTTAAAGACTGAGAGCATTACACTCTCCTTGATGGTATGCCACAACTAGATACATCAACATGACTTACAATAATTCTATCAATATTTCTAGCCCTTTTCATTATCTTTCAACTGAAAATCTCAAAACACAACTTCTACCTCAACCCAGAATTGATATCAATAAAAGCATCAAAACAAAACACTCCTTGAGAAACAAAATGAACGAAAATCTATTTGCCTCTTTCATTACCCCTATGATACTAGGCCTACCCCTTGTTACCCTCATTGTCCTATTTCCCAGTTTACTATTTCCAACATCAAATCGACTAGTTAACAACCGCCTCGTTTCCCTCCAACAATGACTACTCCAACTCATTTCAAAACAAATAATAAGCATCCATAACCCTAAAGGACAAACATGAACATTAATACTAATATCCCTAATCCTATTTATTGGATCAACAAATCTACTAGGCCTACTACCCCACTCATTTACACCAACCACACAACTATCGATGAACCTAGGCATAGCCATTCCCCTATGGGCAGGGGCTGTTGTCACAGGCTTCCGTAATAAAACCAAAGCATCGCTTGCCCACTTCCTACCACAAGGAACACCAACCCCATTAATTCCGATATTAGTGATTATCGAAACTATCAGCCTCTTTATTCAACCAGTAGCCCTCGCCGTCCGACTAACAGCCAACATCACAGCAGGACACCTACTAATTCACTTAATCGGAGGAGCCACACTTGCTCTAATAAGCATTAGCACCACAACAGCTCTCATTACATTCATTATTTTAGTCCTACTAACAATTCTTGAATTCGCAGTAGCCATAATTCAAGCCTATGTATTTACCCTCCTAGTCAGCCTATACCTGCACGACAACACATAATGACACACCAAACCCATGCCTACCACATAGTAAACCCAAGCCCTTGACCCCTCACAGGAGCATTATCCGCCCTTTTAATAACATCAGGCTTAATCATATGATTCCACTTCAACTCAACAGCCCTACTAATGCTTGGCCTAACAACGAACTTACTTACAATATACCAATGATGACGAGATATCGTCCGGGAAAGCACCTTTCAAGGACACCACACCCCAACCGTCCAAAAAGGCCTTCGCTATGGCATAATCCTCTTTATCGTCTCCGAAGTCTTATTCTTCACCGGATTTTTCTGGGCATTTTACCACTCAAGCCTCGCCCCTACCCCCGAACTAGGAGGTTGCTGACCACCAACAGGTATCAACCCACTAAATCCCCTAGAAGTCCCACTACTTAACACCTCCGTTCTCCTAGCCTCAGGAGTATCAATCACCTGAGCCCATCATAGCCTCATGGAAGGAAATCGCAACCATATGTTGCAAGCCCTATTTATTACCATCGCATTAGGTGTATACTTCACACTACTGCAGGCTTCAGAATATTACGAAGCACCTTTCACCATCTCAGACGGAGTCTACGGCTCAACTTTCTTTGTAGCCACAGGTTTCCACGGTCTCCATGTTATTATCGGATCTACCTTCCTAATCGTCTGCTTCTTCCGCCAACTAAAATTCCACTTTACCTCCAATCACCATTTTGGCTTTGAGGCCGCTGCTTGATACTGACATTTCGTAGACGTAGTATGACTTTTCCTCTATGTCTCCATCTACTGATGAGGCTCATATTCTTTTAGTATTAATTAGTACGGCTGACTTCCAATCAGTTAGTTTCGGTCCAATCCGAAAAAGAATAATAAACCTAATACTAGCACTCCTAACCAACCTCGCTCTAGCCACACTACTCGTTGTCATCGCATTTTGACTCCCCCAACTAAACGTATACTCAGAAAAAACAAGTCCCTACGAATGTGGTTTTGACCCTATAGGATCGGCTCGCCTCCCCTTCTCCATAAAATTTTTTCTAGTAGCCATCACATTTCTCCTATTTGACCTAGAAATCGCACTACTCTTACCCCTTCCATGAGCCTCACAAACAACTAACCTAAATACAATACTCACTATAGCACTCTTCTTAATCTTCCTGCTAGCCGTAAGCCTGGCCTACGAATGAACCCAAAAAGGACTAGAATGAACCGAATATGGTATTTAGTTTAAAACAAAATAAATGATTTCGACTCATTAGATTATGATCAAATTCATAATTACCAAATGTCCCTTGTATTTATGAACATCATAGTAGCATTCACAGTATCTCTCGCAGGACTATTAATATATCGATCCCATCTAATATCGTCCCTACTATGCTTAGAAGGAATAATACTATCCTTATTCGTCATAGCCACATTAATAATCCTAAACTCACATTTCACCTTAGCTAGCATAATACCCATTATCTTGCTAGTCTTCGCAGCCTGTGAAGCAGCACTAGGCCTATCCTTACTAGTAATAGTATCCAACACATACGGTACTGACTACGTACAAAATCTTAATCTGCTACAATGCTAAAATATATTATTCCTACAATGATACTCATACCCCTAACCTGACTATCAAAAAATAACATAATCTGAATCAACTCTACAATACACAGCCTATTAATTAGCCTCACAAGCCTACTTCTTATGAACCAATTTGGTGACAACAGCCTCAACTTCTCACTAATCTTCTTCTCTGACTCCTTATCCACACCACTATTAATTCTAACCATATGACTCCTTCCTCTAATGCTAATAGCCAGCCAAAATCACCTATCAAAAGAGAATCTAATCCGAAAAAAACTATTTATTACTATACTAATCCTACTACAACTATTCCTAATCATAACATTTGCCGCCACAGAACTAATTCTTTTCTACGTCCTATTTGAAGCAACACTAGTCCCAACACTCATTATCATCACCCGATGAGGGAACCAAACAGAACGCCTAAATGCAGGCCTTTACTTCCTATTCTACACACTAGTAGGATCTCTACCCCTACTAGTCGCACTTATCTATATTCAAAACACAACAGGATCCCTAAACTTCCTAATTCTCCAATACTGAGCACAACCAATATCCAATTCCTGATCCAATGTCTTCATATGGTTGGCGTGCATAATAGCCTTCATAGTAAAAATACCACTATACGGTCTCCACCTCTGACTACCCAAAGCCCACGTAGAAGCCCCTATTGCAGGCTCTATAGTCCTCGCAGCAGTCTTACTAAAACTAGGAGGATACGGCATGCTACGAATCACACTACTCCTAAATCCAGTAACCAACTTCATAGCATACCCATTCATTTTACTATCCCTATGAGGCATAATTATAACTAGCTCAATCTGCCTACGCCAAACAGACTTAAAATCTCTCATTGCATACTCCTCCGTCAGCCACATAGCACTTGTAATTGTAGCTATCCTTATTCAAACACCCTGAAGTTATATAGGAGCTACAGCCCTAATGATCGCCCATGGCCTTACATCTTCCATGCTTTTCTGCCTAGCAAACTCCAACTACGAGCGAATCCACAGCCGAACAATAATTCTAGCCCGTGGCCTGCAAACATTCCTCCCACTAATAGCTACCTGATGACTCCTAGCAAGCCTAACCAACCTAGCCCTACCTCCAACAATTAATTTGATCGGAGAACTATTCGTAGTTATATCAACATTTTCTTGATCTAATATTACGATCATTCTAATAGGATTAAACATAGTAATTACCGCCCTATACTCCCTCTACATACTAATCACAACACAACGAGGTAAATACACCCACCACATCAACAATATCTCGCCTTCCTTTACACGAGAAAATGCACTCATATCATTACACATTTTACCCCTATTACTCCTATCTCTAAACCCAAAAATTATCCTAGGGCCCTTGTACTGTAAATATAGTTTAAGAAAAACATTAGATTGTGAATCTAATAATAGAGGCCACTATCTTCTTATTTACCGAAAAAGTATGCAAGAACTGCTAATTCTATGCCCCCATGTCTGACAACATGGCTTTTTCAAACTTTTAAAGGATAGTAGTTATCCATTGGTCTTAGGAACCAAAAAATTGGTGCAACTCCAAATAAAAGTAATAAACATATTCTCCTCCTTCACATTAATAACCCTGCTCCTACTAACTATCCCTATTATAATAACGAGCTCCCCCACCCACAAATCCTCCAACTACCCGATCTACGTAAAAACAACCATCTCATATGCCTTCCTCATCAGCATAATTCCCACAATAATATTTATTTATACAGGACAAGAAGCAATTATCTCAAACTGACACTGACTAACGATGCAAACTCTCAAACTATCCCTCAGCTTCAAGATGGATTATTTCTCAATAATGTTTGTCCCAGTGGCACTATTCGTAACATGATCTATCATAGAATTCTCAATATGATATATGCATTCAGACCCCAATATCAATCGATTCTTCAAATATCTACTCCTATTCCTCATCACAATACTTATCCTCGTCACCGCGAACAACCTTTTTCAACTGTTCATTGGCTGAGAAGGAGTTGGAATTATATCATTCCTACTCATTGGATGGTGACATGGACGAACAGACGCAAATACAGCAGCCCTACAAGCAATCCTGTATAATCGCATCGGCGACATTGGATTTATTTTAGCAATAGCATGATTCTTAGCTAACCTTAACACTTGAGACCTTCAACAAATCTTTGCATTAAACCCAAACAACTCCAACCTACCCCTAATAGGCCTAATCCTAGCCGCAACCGGAAAATCCGCACAATTCGGCCTACACCCATGACTACCTTCTGCGATAGAAGGCCCAACCCCTGTCTCAGCACTACTCCACTCAAGCACAATAGTTGTAGCGGGCATTTTCCTCCTAATCCGCTTTTACCCACTAACAGAAAACAACAAACTCGCCCAATCCATTATATTATGCTTAGGGGCTATTACCACACTATTTACAGCGATATGCGCCCTCACCCAAAACGATATTAAAAAAATTGTTGCTTTCTCTACATCAAGTCAATTAGGCCTCATAATAGTGACAATCGGTATCAACCAACCCTATCTAGCATTCCTCCACATCTGCACTCACGCCTTCTTTAAAGCCATACTATTTATATGCTCCGGCTCCATTATCCACAGCCTAAATGATGAACAAGACATTCGAAAAATAGGAGGGTTATTCAAAACAATACCATTTACCACAACAGCCCTAATTATCGGCAGCCTTGCACTAACAGGAATGCCCTTCCTCACTGGATTCTACTCCAAAGACCTAATCATTGAATCCGCCAACACGTCATATACCAACGCCTGAGCCCTTTTAATAACACTAATTGCCACCTCTTTCACAGCAATCTACAGCACCCGAATTATCTTCTTCGCACTCTTAGGCCAACCCCGATTCCCAACCCTTATTATTATCAACGAAAACAATCCCTTCCTAATTAATTCCATCAAACGCCTGCTAATCGGAAGCCTCTTCGCAGGATTTATTATCTCCAACAACATCCCTCCAACAACAATTCCCCAAATAACTATACCCTACTACCTGAAAATAACAGCCTTAGCAGTCACAATTTTAGGCTTTATTTTGGCACTAGAAATCAGCAACATAACCCACAACCTAAAATTTAACTACCCATCCAGCACCTTTAAATTTTCCAACCTCCTAGGATATTACCCTACAATTATACACCGCCTGACCCCCTATCTAAATCTAACAATAAGTCAAAAGTCAGCATCCTCCCTCCTAGATCTCATCTGGCTAGAAAATATCTTACCAAAAACCACCTCACTAATCCAGATAAAAATATCCACCATAATTACAAGCCAAACGGGTCTAATCAAACTGTATTTCCTCTCTTTCCTAGTTACAATTCTCGTCAGCACGATTCTATTTAGTTTCCACGAGTAATCTCTATGATAACCACGACACCAATCAATAAAGACCAACCGGTTACAATAACTAATCAAGTACCATAACTGTATAAAGCCGCAATCCCCATAGCCTCCTCACTAAAAAACCCAGAATCTCCTGTATCATAAATTACCCAATCCCCCAAACCATTAAACTCAAATACAATTTTTACTTCCTCATCCTTCAATACATAATAAACTATTAAAAACTCTATCAACAAACCAGTGACAAACGCCCCCAGAACAGCCTTATTAGAAACCCAAATTTCAGGATATTGCTCAGTAGCTATAGCCGTTGTATAACCAAACACCACCATTATACCTCCCAAATAAATTAAAAAAACCATTAAACCTAAAAAAGACCCACCAAAGTTCAATACAATCCCACAACCAACCCCACCACTCACAATCAAACCTAGCCCCCCATAAATAGGTGAAGGTTTTGAAGAAAATCCCACAAAACCAATCACAAAAATAATACTTAAAATAAACACAATGTATGTTATCATTATTCTTGCATGGAATCTAACCACGACTAATGATATGAAAAACCATCGTTGTCATTCAACTACAAGAACACTAATGACCAACATTCGAAAAACCCATCCACTATTAAAAATTGTAAACAACGCATTCATCGACCTTCCAGCCCCATCAAATATCTCATCATGATGAAACTTCGGTTCCCTTCTAGGCATCTGCCTAATCCTACAAATCTTAACAGGTCTATTCCTAGCAATACACTACACAGCCGACACAACAACGGCATTTTCCTCTGTTACCCACATCTGCCGAGACGTGAACTATGGCTGAATCATCCGATATATGCACGCAAACGGAGCATCCATATTCTTCATCTGCCTATTCATACACGTAGGACGAGGCCTCTACTACGGGTCCTATGCCTACACAGAAACATGAAACATTGGAGTAATTCTCCTGTTCGCAACAATAGCCACAGCATTTATAGGCTATGTCCTCCCATGAGGACAAATGTCATTCTGAGGGGCCACAGTCATCACCAACCTCCTCTCAGCAATCCCATATATCGGTACAAACCTAGTCGAATGAATCTGAGGAGGTTTTTCAGTAGACAAAGCAACCCTCACCCGATTCTTCGCTTTCCATTTTATTTTTCCATTTATTATCGCAGCCCTTGCCATAGTCCACCTACTTTTTCTCCACGAAACAGGATCTAATAACCCCACAGGAATCTCATCGGACGCAGACAAAATCCCATTCCACCCCTACTACACCATTAAAGATATCCTAGGCGTCCTACTACTCATTCTAGCCCTAATAACCCTAGTATTATTTTCACCTGACCTACTTGGAGACCCAGATAACTACACCCCAGCAAACCCACTCAACACACCCCCTCATATCAAACCCGAATGATACTTTCTATTCGCATATGCAATCCTACGATCAATTCCAAATAAACTAGGAGGAGTCCTAGCCCTAGTTCTCTCAATCCTAATTCTAATTCTCATACCACTACTCCATACATCCAAACAACGAAGTATGATATTCCGACCAATCAGCCAATGCCTATTCTGAATCCTAGTAGCAGACCTACTAACACTCACATGAATTGGAGGACAGCCAGTCGAACACCCATATATCATCATCGGACAACTAGCATCTATTATATACTTCCTTCTCATCCTAGTACTAATACCAACAGCCAGCACTATCGAAAATAACCTTCTAAAATGAAGATAAGTCTTTGTAGTACATTAAATACACTGGTCTTGTAAACCAGAAAAGGAGAACAACTTAACCTCCCTAAGACTCAAGGAAGAGACTAGAGCCCCACTATCAACACCCAAAGCTGAAGTTCTATTTAAACTATTCCCTGAAAAAAGCTATCAATATACCCCCACAAATATCAAGAGCTTCCTCAGTATTAAATTTGCCAAAAAACCCAAGAATGTAATACAAGCTTTACACTCTGTAACTCAACATTAACAGCGCGCACCAAATGGCATGTTCTCAAACATACACATGTCATATTACATTATTTAGGTTGTATGTACATAGAATTAATGTTACACAGACATACTATGTATATATAACATTACATGATTTTCCCCATGCATATAAGCAAGTACGGTAAGAATTAATGTAATAAAGACATAACATGTATATAGTACATTATTTGATCTAGTCCATGCATATAAGCAAGTACATACCTCCATGATAGTACATAGTACATGTACTCGTTCGCCGTACATGGCACATCCAAGTCAAATCCATCCTTGTCAACATGCATATCCCGTCCATTAGATCACGAGCTTAACGACCATGCCGCGTGAAACCATCAACCCGCTCGGCAGGGATCCCTCTTCTCGCTCCGGGCCCATCAATTGTGGGGGTAGTTATTTAATGAACTTTATCAGACATCTGGTTCTTTCTTCAGGGCCATCTCATCTAGAATCGCCCATTCTTTCCTCTTAAATAAGACATCTCGATGGACTAATGGCTAATCAGCCCATGCTCACACATAACTGTGCTGTCATACATTTGGTATTTTTTAACTTTTGGGGATGCTTGGACTCAGCTATGGCCGTCTGAGGCCCTGACCCGGAGCATATATTGTAGCTGGACTTAACTGCATCTTGAGCATCACCATAATGGTAGGCACGAGCATCACAGTCAATGGTCGCAGGACATAATGTATTATACATCGGACTATTATATTGTTCCCCCCTCGCCTTACCACCTCCCCCTATATACCTCCCACCATTTTTGACACGCTACCCCCTAGATACTCATTCAAATTTATTACATTTTCAATACTCAAATTAGTACTCCAGCCAAAGTAAGTATATAAGTGCCTGGGTCTCCCTATGACCCGTA